GTTATCATAGCTTACTATTCAAAAGCATAGCACTGAAAATGCTAAGACGGTACTAACCTGATTTAACAAAAGGTCTTGGTCTTAAACCTATTATTATTTATACCCCCTAATTATACATGCAAGCCTCACCATAACGGTGAAACAGCCCACCACACAGGTTACGGAGCAGGTATCAGGCATCCAACCCACAACACCAAGCAAAACATTAAGCCACACCCACACGGGCCCGCAGCAGTAGTTAATATTAGGCAATAAGCGAAAGCTTGACCCAGTAAGGGGGTTTTAGGGCCGGTTAATCTCGTGCCAGCGACCGCGGTTACACGACAGACCCAAGATAATTCACAAACGGCGTAAAGCACGACTAAGCAACAGTAAATCAACCTAGGAGTGAAAGGGTTCCGGGCCGTAAAAAGCCATAAGACAAACTAACCACATCTCCTAACAACCAAACAACTCTGACTCGTGAAAGCTAGGATACAAACTAAGATTAGATACCTTACTATGCCCAGCCATAAAAAGGCAATTAATTAACTAATTGTCCGCCAAATAACTACGAGTACAAACTTAAAATTTAAAAGACTTGACGGTACTTCATAACAACCTAGAGGAGCCTGTCTAATAACCGATATCCCACGATTAACCCAACCCACTCTAGCCTACCAGTCTATATACCGCCGTCGCCAGCTTACCTTGTGAAAGAAATAAAGTAAACAAAATAGGTCACCCCTAACACGACAGGTCGAGGTGTAACCAATGAGGGGGTAAAAGATGGGCTACATTTTCTTAAACAGAAAACACGAATCAACTATGAAAACAAAAACTGAAGGCGGATTTAGCAGTATGTTAGGAACATAATACCAAACTGAAATCAACGCAATGAAGTGCGCACACACCGCCCGTCATCCCTGTAAAAACTAACAAAAATTAATAAACACATAACACATTTTTAAAACAGGGCAAGTCGTAACATGGTAAGCGTACTGGAAAGTGCGCTTAGAAACAAAAAGTAGCTTACAAAAAGCATTCGACCTACACTCGAACGACATTAACATTAATCTTTTTGAGCTGAAATAATAACAAATACAAACATCTATCACCCATTAAACAAACCATTTGACCAACCTAGTAGATGCGATCGAACAGTAATAACTACACCACAAAGTACCGCAAGGGAACACCACAAGCAATAAACAGCAAAGATTAACCCTTGTACCTTTTGCATCATGGTTTAGCAAGCCACTAATGGACAAGAAGAATCATAGCCCATACCCCCGAAACCAGGTGAGCTACTTCCAAGCAGCCTACCGGACAAACCCTTCTCTGTAGCAAAAGAGTGGGAAGACTCGAAAGTAGAGGTGAAACGCCTATCGAACCTGGAGATAGCTGGCTACCTAAAAAAGAATCTAAGTTCTACTTTAGACCTTAATATAATCATTCATAAACTAAAGATAATCAATAGGGGTACAGCTCTATTGATACAGGATTCAACCTGTGTTTGAGAGAAACACAATAAATCATTAAACCAGTAGGCCCTTAAGCAGCCACCAAACAAAATATCGTTAAAGAATTATCTTAAATCAACACCAACACCAACAAAAAACTCCAAATAAACTAAAGGTAAATCCATCCACATGGATACTATTATGCTAAAACTAATAATAAGACACCCCCTCTATCAACGCACCCATCCACTAGAAACGGATTAACCACTAGTCATTAACAGACCCCAACAGGCAATAAATCAACCAATACACATCCATACACAAACTGTGACACCAACACAGGCGCGTTAAAAAGAAAGATAAAATATTATAAAAGGAACTCGGCAACCAAAGACCCCAACTGTTTAACAAAAACATAACCTTTAGCCAAAACAAATATTAAAGGCAACGCCTGCCCAGTGAACAATTAAACGGCCGCGGTACCCTAACCGTGCAAAGGTAGCGTAATCATTTGTCTATTAATTGTAGACCAGTATGAAAGGCAAAATGAGGGTCTATCTGTCTCTTATAATAAATCAATTAAACTGATCTACTAGTAAAAAAGCTAGAATTCTAACATAAGACCAGAAGACCCTGTGAAGCTTAAACTAAAATATTAAACCATATAATATATACTTTTGGTTGGGGCGACCTTGGAAAAAAAAAGAACTTCCAAACAAATGACTACAACTCATACCAAACATAGGCCCACAAGCCTTTCATTAAGACCCAGTATAACTGACAACTGAACAAAGTTACTCCAGGGATAACAGCGCCATCTTCTTCAAGAGTCCATATCAAAAAGAAGGTTTACGACCTCGATGTTGGATCAGGACATCCTAATGGTGCAGCCGCTATTAAGGGTTCGTTTGTTCAACGATTAACAGTCCTACGTGATCTGAGTTCAGACCGGAGCAATCCAGGTCGGTTTCTATCTATGACACACCCTGCCCAGTACGAAAGGACAGACAGAGTAAAGCCAATACCACAAGCACGCTTAATCGAGCTCCACCCGGACTAGATAGTCGACGCCCAACCAAGATAAGGTTAATTAAGGACCCCCCTTAATTATTCTAACTTTACTATTAAACATTACCAACTCCCTTCTATATATTCTCTCTATTCTCATCGCAGTTGCATTCCTTACCCTACTAGAACGAAAACTTATAGGTTACATACAACATCGCAAGGGCCCTAACGTAGTAGGACCCTTGGGACTACTCCAACCAATCGCAGACGGCCTAAAACTATTTACTAAAGAAACAACAAAACCAACAATATCCTCACCCACCCTATTCATACTATCCCCAATCATAGCCCTAACACTAGCTCTAATTTCTTGAGCACCAATACCCATACCAACACCACTCACTAACATAAACCTAACTTTACTATTTATCATAGCAATATCCGGTATATTCACCTATACAATCCTTTGATCAGGGTGATCATCCAACTCAAAATATCCACTCATAGGGGCAATACGAGCCGTAGCCCAAATCATCTCATACGAAGTCACACTAGGATTAATCATTATCTCAATAGCCACCCTATCGGGTGGCTATTGCCTTATCACCTTCACAGAAACACAAGAAAATATATGATTACTATTCCCATCTTGACCACTAGCAATAATATGATTTACATCAACCCTAGCAGAGACCAACCGATCACCATTTGATCTAACAGAAGGAGAATCAGAACTCGTATCCGGATTTAACGTAGAATTCTCAGCTGGACCATTCGCACTCCTATTTCTAGCAGAATACACAAACATCATTCTAATAAACACCCTCTCAACAATAATATTTATGAACCCAGGCACAATAAATCCACAACTATACACAATCAACCTAATAACCAAAACAATACTATTAACCAGCACATTCCTGTGAATCCGGGCATCATACCCACGCTTCCGATATGACCAACTAATACACCTCTTGTGAAAACAATATCTACCTCTAACTCTAACCATGTGCTTACTTAATTCATCCACCACCACAGCACTATCCGGAGTCCCCCCACAATGGAAGTGTGCCCGAGCAGGGACTACATTGATAGAGTAGACACGGAGAAAACACTCCCACTTCCCAAAAAATAGCTCTCCTGGCCCCCCCCCTTCCCCCCCCGGCCTCTTAATCCCGTTTCCCGACTATAATGTACTCCTTACATTGTAGTCTTTATTTCACTATGTATAATCATACATTAATGATTTGCCTCACGACTAATAAACCAGAATTATCTTTTAATTATTTAGTATAGAAAATTGGTATTGACCATAGCAATTATGCCCTCATTTTTCAGACGTTCCATGCTCACAGGAATAGTTAATTATTGGTAACCATGAATATTCTCCTACAAGTGGTGTCCCGTGATCTAGCCCTTCCCGTGAAATCCTCTATCCTTCCGCTTAAGGCATAGCAGTCCCGCTTTTCACGTCCATGTATTGTTGTTCCTCCCCTCAATGCCTTTTAACAGGCCACTGGTTACACCTTCAAGATCATCTCGACGGCCCGGAACCATCCCTCCCTACTAGCTTTTTCCAAGGCCTTTGGTCGCACCCTTTATATTGGTACATATCACCTCATGTTCTTATCACGTATGCTCGTTCCACCCCTGGTAGCTCTTTTTTCTCTCAGCTTTCATCTGACACCCCCTTGCCCGTTACCGTTCCCCTCACCGGGGCGTCGACTATCTAGTCCGGGTGGAGCTCGATTCTTGGCCTGGCATATTACCCCATATGGATACATTCCTTCATGCTTGGTAGACATATTTTTCCTTCGCCTATGTTTGTTCATTGTTTTCTTATAGTAAAATTGTCGGAATTTACACATTCTCTGCACCCCATTTTTCAAAAACAGAAAACTTTAATGCAACAAAAATACAATAAATAACAATATAAAAAAACCGCATACCTCAATCCAATTTACCTCACACAATATTTTTTATAAAAATTTCGGATAAAATTTTAACTTACACTAAAAATAATCCCATTAATAAAGAGTACTTTTTTGGGTATAAAAAGCTATATTCCTGTAATTTTATATAAAATATTACAGCCCATTATTTCAAGAGGTAAAATCCTCTAAAATATTAAAAATAGTCCCATTAATAAAGAGTACTTTTTTGGGTATAAAAAGCTATATTCCTGTAATTTTATATAAAATATTACAGCCCATTATTTCAAGAGGTAAAATCCTCTAAAATATTAAAAATAGTCCCATTAATAAAGAGTACTTTTTTGGGTATAAAAAGCTATATTCCTGTAATTTTATATAAAATATTACAGCCCATTATTTCAAGAGGTAGAATCCTCTAAAATATTAAAAATAGTCCCATTAATAAAGAGTACTTTTTTGGGTATAAAAAGCTATATTCCTGTAATTTTATATAGAATATTACAGCCCATTATTTCAAGAGGTAAAATCCTCTAAAATATTAAAAATGTCCCATTAATAAAGARTACTTTTTTGGGTATAAAAAGCTATATTCCTGTAATTTTATATAAAATATTACAGCCCATTATTTCAAGAGGTAAAATCCTCTAAAATATTAAAAATAGTCCCATTAATAAAGAGTACTTTTTTGGGTATAAAAAGCTATATTCCTGTAATTTTATATAAAATATTACAGCCCATTATTTCAAGAGGTAAAATCCTCTAAAATATTAAAAATAGTCCCATTAATAAAGAGTACTTTTTTGGGTATAAAAAGCTATATTCCTGTAATTTTATATAAAATATTACAGCCCATTATTTCAAGAGGTAAAATCCTCTAAAATATTAAAAATAGTCCCATTAATAAAGAGTACTTTTTTGGGTATAAAAAGCTATATTCCTGTAATTTTATATAAAATATTACAGCCCATTATTTCAAGAGGTAAAATCCTCTAAAATATTAAAAATAGTCCCATTAATAAAGAGTACTTTTTTGGGTATAAAAAGCTATATTCCTGTAATTTTATATAAAATATTACAGCCCATTATTTCAAGAGGTAAAATCCTCTAAAATATTAAAAATAGTCCCATTAATAAAGAGTACTTTTTTGGGTATAAAAAGCTATATTCCTGTAATTTTATATAAAATATTACAGCCCATTATTTCAAGAGGTAAAATCCTCTAAAATATTAAAAATAGTCCCATTAATAAAGAGTACTTTTTTGGGTATAAAAAGCTATATTCCTGTAATTTTATATAAAATATTACAGCCCATTATTTCAAGAGGTAAAATCCTCTAAAATATTAAAAATAGTCCCATTAATAAAGAGTACTTTTTTGGGTATAAAAAGCTATATTCCTGTAATTTTATATAAAATATTACAGCCCATTATTTCAAGAGGTAAAATCCTCTAAAATATTAAAAATAGTCCCATTAATAAAGAGTACTTTTTTGGGTATAAAAAGCTATATTCCTGTAATTTTATATAAAATATTACAGCCCATTATTTCAAGAGGTAAATCCTCTAAAATATTAAAAATAGTCCCATTAATAAAGAGTACTTTTTTGGGTATAAAAAGCTATATTCCTGTAATTTTATATAAAATATTACAGCCCATTATTTCAAGAGGTAAATCCTCTAAAATATTAAAAATAGTCCCATTAATAAAGAGTACTTTTTTGGGTATAAAAAGCTATATTCCTGTAATTTTATATAAAATATCACAGCCCATTATTTCAAGAGGTAAAATCCTCTAAAATATTAAAAATAGTCCCATTAATAAAGAGTACTTTTTTGGGTATAAAAAGCTATATTCCTGTAATTTTATATAAAATATTACAGCCCATTATTTCAAGAGGTAAAATCCTCTAAAATATTAAAAATAGTCCCATTAATAAAGAGTACTTTTTTGGGTATAAAAAGCTATATTCCTGTAATTTTATATTAAGGTAGCAAAGCCAGGTTATGCAAAAGGCTTAAAACCTCTACACAGATGTCCAAATCATCTCCTTAATACCCTAGAAAGTTAAGACTTGAACTTAAACCTAAAAGCCCAAAACTTTTAATACTACCATTATACTACTCTCTAAAGTAAGGTCAGCTWAACAAGCTATCGGGCCCATACCCCGAAAATGCCAAATCGGCCCATACTAATTAACCCACTATCATGACTTACAATTACATCAAGCATCATTCTAAGCACAGCACTAATCTCTTCAACAACCCACTGACTCATAACATGAGTGTGCCTAGAAATCAACACCCTATCTATAATTCCAATCATCTCAAAACCTCATCACCCACGAGCAACAGAAGCAGCAACAAAATATTACTTAACCCAAACCCTAGCCTCAACAACCCTACTATTAGGAGCAACAATAAATGCCATAAACACATCAAACTGAGAAATACACCTAACATCAGAAACAATAACAATAATAATCATCACCCTAGCTCTAATAATAAAAATGGCAGCCGCACCATTCCACTTTTGACTACCAGAAGTATCACAAGGTACAACCACACTAACAACCCTAACCATTCTTACCTGACAAAAAATCGCCCCACTAACAATTCTACTAATCACTCACAACAAAACCAATATCACACTTACACTCACCTCAGCTATTCTATCAGTAACCATCGGCGGACTAGGAGGACTAAATCAAACCCAACTACGAAAACTTATAGCTTTCTCATCAATCGCCCACACCGGGTGAATCTTAGCCACACTAACAATAGCACCAAACATCTCAACACTCACCTTCATTATCTACACCACAGCCACAACACCTATATTCCTATCTATTAACCTAACAAACACAACAACAATCAAAGACATCGGAACCATATGAACCATCTCACCACACCTAATAACAATTCTATCAATCACTATCTTATCACTAGCAGGACTACCACCACTAACAGGCTTTATACCAAAATGACTTATCTTAAACAAAATAATCCATCACAATATAATTATTGAAGCTACTATAATAGCCATAGCCTCACTACTCAGCCTCTACATATACATACGACTAATCTACACATCATCAATGACCCTTCCACCACACACCACACTAATACCTATAAAATGACGAACAACCCACAAAAAAACACCCCAATCGAGCTCCACCCTAACAATACTAACTGCCCTCCTTTTACCACTGACACCAAAAATATAGGAGCTTAAGTTATACCAAAACTAGGGACCTTCAAAGCCCCCAAAAAAGACTACTTTAGTTCCTGCCTAGAGCTTGCAGATACACCACATCTTCTGATTGCAATACAGACATTTTAACTAAACTAAAGCTCTCTAGACTAGTGGGCCTCGATCCCACAAAAACTAATTAACAATTAACTGTCCAAACCGGCGGACTTTAATCTAGCTTCTCCGTTTTTATTAAAACGGGGAAAAAACGGAGAAGCCCCGGGCAGCAGCCAACTTCAGATTTGCAGTCTGACATGATATACACCTCGAGGCCTGGCAGTAAGGACCATGTCCTATATATAATTTTACAGATTACCGCTTAATCAGCCATACTACCAGTGTTCATTACTCGTTGACTATTCTCAACAAACCATAAAGATATCGGAACCCTATACCTACTATTTGGAGCCTGATCTGGCTTAATCGGGGCCTGCCTTAGCATTCTTATACGAATAGAACTAACCCAGCCAGGCTCCCTATTCGGGAGTGACCAAATTTTTAATGTATTAGTCACAGCTCATGCATTCATTATAATTTTCTTCATGGTTATACCCATTATAATCGGGGGGTTCGGTAACTGACTTATCCCCCTCATAATCGGGGCCCCAGACATAGCTTTCCCACGAATAAATAACATAAGTTTTTGACTGCTCCCACCAGCACTGCTCCTACTTCTATCATCTTCTTATGTAGAAGCAGGGGCCGGCACAGGATGAACAGTATACCCACCATTATCAGGAAACCTGGTCCACTCCGGCCCCTCAGTAGACCTAGCAATCTTCTCCTTACACCTGGCAGGTGCCTCTTCAATCCTTGGCGCTATCAACTTTATTACAACATGCATCAATATAAAACCAAAATCAATACCTATATTCAACATCCCATTATTTGTATGATCAGTGCTAATTACCGCCATTATACTCCTGTTAGCACTACCAGTGCTGGCAGCAGCAATCACCATATTACTAACAGACCGAAACCTTAATACATCTTTCTTTGACCCTTGCGGAGGCGGAGACCCAGTACTATTCCAACACCTATTTTGATTCTTCGGACACCCAGAAGTATATATCCTAATTTTACCTGGGTTCGGGATTATTTCTAGCATCATCACCTTCTACACAGGGAAAAAAAACACATTTGGTTACACAAGCATAATCTGAGCAATAATATCTATTGCAATCCTAGGTTTTGTTGTATGAGCACACCACATGTTCACTGTTGGATTAGATATCGACAGTCGAGCCTACTTTACAGCAGCAACAATAATTATTGCAATCCCAACAGGAATTAAAGTATTTGGATGACTGGCCACCTTAACAGGGGGCCAGATCAAATGAGAAACTCCAATTTACTGAGCCTTAGGGTTTATCTTCTTATTTACAGTTGGGGGGATAACCGGCATCATCTTAGCAAACTCATCATTAGACATTGTCTTACACGACACTTACTATGTTGTAGCACATTTTCACTATGTTCTCTCTATAGGAGCAGTATTTGCCATTATAGGAGGACTTACCCATTGATTTCCCCTATTTACAGGATATACACTAAACCAGACTATAACAAAAACCCAGTTCTGAGTAATATTTACTGGAGTAAACTTAACATTCTTTCCACAACACTTCCTAGGATTATCAGGCATACCACGACGATACTCTGACTTCCCAGATGCCTTTACCCTATGAAATACAACCTCATCAGTTGGATCAACCATCTCTATAATCGCCGTATTCATATCCCTATTTATCGTGTGAGAAGCACTAACATGCAAACGAGAACTTCAAATACCACTTGGAAAAAAAACCCACGTAGAATGATTTTATGGTACACCACCACCACATCATACACACACAGAACCAACCTTCATACTAAATAACACATATGCCCCAATCCGTGATCTTATCTCCTATATAGAATGACCTTGACCCGAGAAAAGACAGAATTAAACTGCCATCTGTTAATTTCAAGTTAACCGCATATTTATGCTCTATTCCCGAGAACCTAGTAAATATTATTACATGGCCCTGTCATAGCCAAATTACAGTCCCTGTGGTCCTCAATGCCATACGCAACCCAACTTACACTACAAGAAGCCACAGGACCAACTATAGAAGAAGTAATCTTCCTACACGATCACGTCCTACTATTAACCTGCCTAATATCCTTAGTAATTATAATATTTGCCCTAACCGCAACCACAACAACCCTTACACATAATGACCCTACAGAAGAAGTTGAACAACTAGAGGCAGCCTGAACAGCAGCCCCAATCATAATCCTTATTCTAACAGCCCTACCATCAGTCCGATCACTATACTTGATAGAAGAGGTATTTGACCCATACTTAACAATTAAAGCAACAGGACATCAATGATACTGAAACTACGAATATTCGGACAACACCCAAGTATCATTTGACTCTTATATAATTAAAACAAAAGACCTACAAAACGGCTCACCACGCTTACTAGAAGTAGATAATCGCATAGTTACACCTGCAGGCCTACAAACACGAATTGTAGTAACAGCAGAAGATGTCCTCCACTCCTGAACTGTCCCCTCCTTAGGGGTAAAAGTAGACGCAGTCCCAGGACGCCTTAACCAAATTCCGCTAACCACATCGCAAGTCGGAGTATTCTTCGGTCAATGTTCAGAAATCTGCGGAGCAAACCACAGCTTTATACCTATCGCAATAGAAGCCATCCCACTATACCACTTCGAACAGTGACTAGTTAAAGACCAATCACTAAGAAGCTTTTATAGCATTAGCCTTTTAAGCTAAAGAAGAAACTTCCTTTCCTTAGTGAATGCCTCAACTAGACACAGTGTATATCTTCTTTACATACCTATGAACCTGACTAATCATTTTCCTCACCGTACAAAAAATTAAAACATTTATAATCGTATCAAGCCCTAAAAAACACCTAACAAACCTAAATCAACCAACACTACCATGAATATAAATATGTTTGAACAATTTTCAAGCCCAGAACTTCTTATGATTCCAACCGCACCTCTATCAATACTAATCCCAATTCTACTAATCCACCATACACCAAAACTTCTCGGAAACCGAATAACAACAGCCATAATTTTATTTCTAAAAACTATTATACTTAACATAACTAACCAACTAACCATAAACGGACAAAAATGATGCCAAATCCTACTTAGCCTAATAATCGTAATCATCACATTAAATGTAGTAGGCCTCCTACCGTACACATTTACACCAACATCCCAACTGTCTATAAATATAACCATAGCTATTCCACTATGATTAGCCACAGTAATCACAGGAATAACCAAAAAACCATCATCCACGCTAGCCCACATACTGCCAGAAGGCTCCCCAACCCCCCTTATTCCATTTATAATCATAATTGAAACTATTAGCCTACTAATACGACCTTTAGCACTGGGAGTCCGACTCACAGCCAATATTACAGCAGGACACCTACTTATAACAATGGTCAGCTCAGCAGCTCTAAACTTCATTAACACTAGCATCTCCCTCAGCATACTAACAACAATCCTACTATTCTTACTAACCCTGTTAGAACTGGCAGTCGCTTGTATCCAAGCATACGTGTTCGTACTACTTATTATCCTCTACCTACAAGAAAACACGTAATGACCCACCAACTCCATCAATTCCACCTAGTTGACCCCAGCCCGTGACCCTTGACCGGAGCCATAGGCTCCATACTCCTAGCCTCAGGACTAGCCATCTGATTTCATACAAGTTCTTCTACCGTACTAAAACTAGGTTTACTGACAATTGCACTCACAATAATCCAATGATGACGAGACGTAATCCGAGAAAGCACCTACCAAGGACACCACACAAATGGAGTACAAAAAAACATACGATACGGAATAATTCTATTTATCACATCAGAAGTCTTCTTCTTCCTAGGCTTCTTCTGAGCACTCTACCACGTAAGCCTTGTCCCAACCCCAGAACTAGGGGCAGAATGACCACCAACCGGAATCACACCCCTCGACCCCACAGAAGTCCCATTACTTAATACAACCGTACTTTTGTCATCAGGAGCAACAATCACATGATCACACCACACAATAATAAAAGGAAACAAAAAAGAATCAACTTACGCCCTCATAACCACAATCGCACTGGGAATCTACTTCACAGCCCTACAAATATCAGAATACTTAGAAACTCCATTCACAATCTCAGACAGCGTATACGGCTCACTATTCTTTGTAGCCACCGGGTTTCATGGCCTTCACGTAATAATTGGTACCTCCTTTTTAATAATCTGCATACTACGCCTAATCTGACACCACTTCACAACAACTCACCACTTTGGATATGAAGCAGCGATCTGATACTGACACTTCGTTGATATCGTATGACTATTCCTATACATCTCAGTATACTGATGAGGATCATATTTCTTTAGTATAACAGTATAAATGCCTTCCAAGCATTAGGCCCCTTCAGGGAAGAAATAATAAACCTCATCACACTTATTATTTTAGCTACATTAACAACAACACTAATATTTACTATTAACACATATATAACTTTCAAACCAGACATTAACAAACTTTCACCCTACGAATGCGGCTTTGATCCACTAGGAAACGCACGAACTCCAATTTCAATCCAATTCTTCCTCACTGCTATCCTTTTTATCTTATTTGACCTAGAAATCGTACTACTCCTACCAATCCCATGAAGCATTAACACAAACCCACCTAATATCACTATTACATTAATTATAACTTTACTATTAATCCTTACAATAGGCCTCCTATATGAATGACTACAAGGCGGCCTAGAATGAACAGAATACTGAGATAGTCTAATTAGACACCCGATTTCGACTCAGGAGAACTTACAATTTAAGTCTCAGTAATGGAACTAACCAAAATCGCCCTATATATAGCTCTTATAATTACCATTACAAGCCTATCATTACAGCACAAACACCTTATATTGGCTCTAATGTGTGTAGAAACAATAATACTCATTATATTTACAATATTAGTACTATTTAATTCAACCTCCATAACCATTTCACAAACCCCAATACCAATTATTCTACTTACTATCTCAGTATGCGGAGCAGCTATCGGACTTAGTCTTGTAGTTGCAACAACACGAACCCATGGAAGCGATTTCCTAAAAAATATAAACTTACTATAATGCTTAAAATTATTTACACAACTGCTATACTAGTCCCAACTATCCTAACACTTAAACCAAAAATACTCTACCTTTCCTCAACCTCCTATGCATTTTTACTCGCTCTAATAAGCCTAAGCTATCTAGAACCATCATCTAACACCCATCTATATCTAGACCACACCTCAGCCCCATTATTTGTACTGTCTTACTGACTCCTACCAATAACCATAATAGCCAGCCAACACTCAATAACTAAAGAGCCCACACAACGACAACGAACACTCCTAACCGTACTAACACTCCTTCAACTTTTTATCTCCATAACATTTACAGCCTATAATCTAACCTTAATATACATTATATTCGAAGCTACTTTAATTCCAACCCTAATTATTATTACCCGCTGAGGACAACAAGCCGAACGTTTAACTGCAGGCACATACTTTATACTATACACCCTAACAACCTCGATACCACTATTAACATCAATTATTTTTCTAAATAACTCAACAAACACCCCAACACTATTTACACACTTAGCCCAACCAACTAACCAACTAACAGAACTCATACTATGATTAGCCTGCCTAACAGCCTTCTTAGCAAAAATACCAATTTACGGACTACATTTGTGACTTCCAAAGGCCCACGTAGAAGCCCCTATCGCAGGGTCCATGGTTCTAGCTGCCATCCTGCTTAAACTAGGAGGTTACGGAATCATCCGAATAATACAAATTCTACCAACAACAAAAACAGATTTATTCCTACCATTCATTGTCCTAGCCCTCTGAGGAGCAACCTTGGCCAATCTAACCTGCCTACAACAAACAGATCTTAAATCTCTAATCGCATATTCATCTGTTAGCCACATAGGCCTGGTTATCGCCGCAGTAATAATCCAAACACAATGAAGCCTATCAGGAGCCATATCACTAATAATCGCTCACGGTTTTACCTCATCAGCACTCTTCTGCCTAGCCAACACCACTTATGAACGAACAAAAACCCGAATTATAATCCTCACACGAGGATTCCACAATATTCTACCAATAGCCACAACATGGTGACTTCTTACTAGCCTAATAAACATTGCAACCCCACCAACCATAAACTTCACAAGCGAACTACTAATTGCATCATCCCTGTTCAACTGGTGTCCAACAACAATCATCATCTTTGGGCTCTCCATACTAATTACAGCCTCATACTCACTACACATATACCTATCAACACAAATAAACTCATCAAAACTTAATTCAAACACTACCCCTACACATACACGAGAACATATTCTCATAACACTACACACCATCCCACTTATCCTCATTTCATTAAAACCAGAACTTGTAATTTAAGTGTGCGTAATTTAAAAAAAATATCAAGCTGTGACCATGACATTAGGAATCACTCCTCACACACCCATGAGGAGGTTTTAAGACCTGCTAACTCTTTAATCTGGGACTAAACCCCAGCCCCCTCTACCAAAGGATAGTAGCATTCCACTGGTCTTAGGCACCAAAATCCTTGGTGCAAATCCAAGTGGTAGAATATGAACCTAATTACCCCAACAATTACACTTGCCATCTTTCTATCTCTACTCGTTTCCATTTCACAAACCAAAATATGCCAGGCCAAGAATAACCTTATACTCCTATTTACCCTAAGCCTAGTCCCAGTAAACCCATTACTTAATAACCATAAAGAAATTACATTATCATCATCACCACTAATTATCACAACAACAGAAAACATTAACATCTCCATTACACTAGACACACTCTCACTTATATTTTTACCAATCGCCCTATTTATCACATGATCAATCACAGAATTTTCCTCATGATACATATACACCGACCCACATTACAATAAATTTATCAAATACCTATTAATTTTTCTAATCACTATACTAGTAATTATTACAGCAAACAACATATACCAATTATTTATTGGGTGAGAAGGAGTTGGCATCATGTCTTTCCTACTCATCGGCTGATGATCCGGACGCCAAGATACTAACACAGCAGCACTACAGGCTATTATCTATAACCGAATCGGAGATGTTGGTCTTATTATGACAACCCTGTGACTAATAACTTCATCATCAATAAACATACAAGAACTACTCATTCAACACGAAACAACAAGCGTTATCCCAACCATAGGCCTATTAGCTGCAGCCATAGGAAAATCAGCACAATTCGGACTACACCCCTGACTCCCTTCAGCAATAGAAGGCCCAACACCTGTATCAGCCCTTCTTCACTCAAGCACAATAGTTGTAGCAGGGGTGTTTTTACTAATTCGACTCCACCCCGTTCTTTACAACAACAAAACCATAATGACAATCTCACTAATCGTGGGAGGAACAACAACAATATTTGCAGCCGCTGCAGCATCAACTCACTTAGATATTAAAAAAATCATCGCACTATCAACCACAAGCCAACTAGGCCTAATAATAACTATAGTGGGACTAAACCAACCTACTCTAGCATTCCTACACATAATCACTCACTCATTCTTTAAAGCCCTACTATTCCTATGCTCAGGATCATTTATCCACAATCTAAACAACGAACAAGACGTACGAAAAATAGGCGGATTACTTAAAACTTCACCAATAACCTCCTCATTTCTAATTACCGCCAACCTATCACTCATAGGCATACCATTCTTATCGGGGTTTTACTCAAAAGACACTATTATTGAAACAATAACAAACTCCTACACAAACTCCTGAACTCTCACAATAACACTAATCGCCACTGTCCTCTCAGCTCTATACAGTACACAAATCATTCTAACCGCCCTAACCGGATACACACGAATCAGCCATAACACACACACAGAGACAAAAAACATCTGACACCCCCTTGCCCGCCTAACAACAGCATCCATCTTCTTAGGTATAATAACAAAAATTTCAACTCTGCAAACCACAACAAACACCACAATACCAAAAACAATCAAACTAACTGCACTAATCGCCACATTAGCAGGAATTACATTATCAAAAGATCTATTTTACACATCTAGCCTTTCAAAACCACAGAAATCAAATACCTTTAACCTATTTTTTAACCAAATAGCCTTCTTCACAATCCCACATCGAACAATAACAATAAGTATCATAAAAATAAGCCAACAAATATCAACAGAACTAATTGACCTATGAACACTAGAAAACTGAGGACCGCATGGACTATCAAACACACTCAAACCAATTATCCACATATCTACACAACAAAAAAATATAATTAAAAATTATATGACCACTTTTATCCTAACCGTCACAATCTCACTCATACTATGTATCCATATGGGGTAATATGCCAGGCCAAGAATCCACCAAAATAGAAAATCACTACCATTTTAACCCAAAGAACTAACCAAGCCCGACTCACCCTATAAAATATTACCACCCCTCTTTATCCTTACACAATACTAAAAATTACTATAAAACCACCAAAATACACAATATAATACTAACACCCCAAATATATGACCTTATTAACCCAAAATACCGGATCAAAAATTTTTATGGCCACTTTTGCCCCACTAATCTTGTTCTATAGACCAAAAAACCACCAAAATACACCATATACGACCTCATAAACCCAAAATACCGGATCAAAAATTTTATGGCCACTTTTGCCCCACTAATCTCGTACCTAAAAGGTCGAATCCCTCCTAACCGAGATCAGCCAAGAATAACCAAAATAGAAAACAATACTACTAACAAACCCCAAGAACACACTACAAGCCCTACCCCACCCATATAATAAAACACACTACCCCCATTAACCTCTAAACACACTAAGTTTTCCCAATCCTCATAAACCAAAATACCACCTATTACTCCCCACCACAAAATAAAAACAACCAACACAAACATAAAAACAACAAAGTACTTTAACATACCTACCCCACGAACATCCACCTCATCCTTCTCAACACTCACACAATAACTAAAAACCACAATCAAACCACCAAGATAAACGATATATACTACCAACGCCACAAACGTACGACCTAACAAAACCATAAAAACACAACAAAAAAACGAAACCCCCATAAGAGCAACCACCCCATGATAAGGCACAACTGCTGCACCCAAAACCATAACACCAAGAATCACAAAAACCAAAACTATACCAAATAAGTAATTTATTATAATCATAATTTTTACTCATGCGAGACCTGCGGCACGAAAAACCACCGTTGTTAATCAACTATAAAAATGTCAAACCAACACACCCTCCTCCTATTCAACCTACTACCTGTAGGATTAAACATCTCCACATGATGAAACTTCGGCTCAATACTGCTAGCCTGTTCAGCACTACAAATCCTCACCGGATTCTTCTTAGCAATCCACTACACAGCCAACATCAACTTGGCTTTCTATTCAATTATCCACATCTCCCGAGACGTGCCATACGGATGAATCATACAAAATATTCATGCAACCGGCGCTTCCATTTTCTTTATTTGCATCTACATTCACATCTCACGAGGAATATACTACGGCTCCTACTTAAACAAAGAAGTCTGACTGTCTGGAGTAACTCTTCTTGCTATACTCATAGCAACCGCCTTCTTTGGCTATGTCCTGCCATGAGGACAAATATCATTCTGAGCCGCAACAGTAATTACAAATCTACTCACCGCTATCCCATACCTAGGAACAACACTAACAACCTGATTGTGAGGAGGGTTTTCTATTAACGACCCAACCCTTACACGATTCTTCGCATTACACTTTATCCTCCCATTTACCATTATCTCTCTATCCTCCATCCACATTATACTTCTCCATAATGAAGGCTCAAGCAACCCACTCGGAACAAACTCAGACATCGACAAAATTCCATTCCACCCCTACCACTCCTACAAAGACACCCTAATATTAACAATCCTAATCACACTACTATTCATCACCATATCTTTTCTACCAAACATCTTTAACGACCCAGAAAACTTCTCAAAAGCTAACCCCATAGTAACACCACAACACATCAAACCCGAATGATACTTCTTATTTGCTTATGGTATCCTACGATCCATCCCCAACAAACTAGGAGGGACTATCGCTCTAATTATATCCATCGCTATCTTATTATCAATACCATTTACACACACATCAACTGTACGATCCATAACATTTCGCCCCATCACCCAACTTCTATTCTGAACTCTTATCGCTACCTTCATAACAATCACATGAGCAGCAACTAAACCCGTAGAACCCCCATTCACCATTATTAGCCAAACGACCTCAATCTTATACTTTATATTTTTCATCATAAACCCCCTATTAGGTTGATCAGAAAACAAAATCATAAATACCTAACCGCCCTAGTAGCTTAACTTAAAGCATTGTTCTTGTAAACCAAAGCCGGGAAACCCCCCTAGAGCATCAAAGAGAGATTACCCATCTCTGGCCCCCAAAACCAGTATTTTAAATTAAACTACCCTTTGAAAACACAGCCCTCCTGGCCCCCCCTCCCCCCGGCCTCTTAATCCCGTTTCCCGACTATAATGTACTCCTTACATTGTAGTCTTTATTTCACTATGTATAATCATACATTAATGATTTGCCTCACGACTAATAAACCAGAATTATCTTTTAATTATTTAGTATAGAAAATTGGTATTGACCATAGCAATTATGCCCTCATTTTTCAGACGTTCCATGCTCACAGGAATAGTTAATTATTGGTAACCATGAATATTCTCCTACAAGTGGTGTCCCGTGATCTAGCCCTTCCCGTGAAATCCTCTATCCTTCCGCTTAAGGCATAGCAGTCCCGCTTTTCACGTCCATGTATTGTTGTTCCTCCCCTCAATGCCTTTTAACAGGCCACTGGTTACACCTTCAAGATCATCTCGACGGCCCGGAACCATCCCTCCCTACTAGCTTTTTCCAAGGCCTTTGGTCGCACCCTTTATATTGGTACATATCACCTCATGTTCTTATCACGTATGCTCGTTCCACCCCTGGTAGCTCTTTTTTCTCTCAGCTTTCATCTGACACCCCCTTGCCCGTTACCGTTCCCCTCACCGGGGCGTCGACTATCTAGTCCGGGTGGAGCTCGATTCTTGGCCTGGCATATTACCCCATATGGATACATTCCTTCATGCTTGGTAGACATATTTTTCCTTCGCCTATGTTTGTTCATTGTTTTCTTATAGTAAAATTGTCGGAATTTACACATTCTCTGCACCCCATTTTTCAAAAACAGAAAACTTTAATGCAACAAAAATACAATAAATAACAATATAAAAAAACCGCATACCTCAATCCAATTTACCTCACACAATATTTTTATAAAAATTTCGGATAAAATTTTAACTTACACTAAAAATAGTCCCATTAATAAAGAGTACTTTTTTGGGTATAAAAAGGCTATATTCCTGTAATTTTATATAAAATATTACAGCCCATTATTTCAAGAGGTAAAATCCTCTAAAATATTAAAAATAGTCCCATTAATAAAGAGTACTTTTTTGGGTATAAAAAGCTATATTCCTGTAATTTTATATAAAATATTACAGCCCATTATTTCAAGAGGTAAAATCCTCTAAAATATTAAAAATAGTCCCATTAATAAAGAGTACTTTTTTGGGTATAAAAAGCTATATTCCTGTAATTTTATATAAAATATTACAGCCCATTATTTYAAGAGGTAAAATCCTCTAAAATATTAAAAATAGTCCCATTAATAAAGAGTACTTTTTTGGGTATAAAAAGCTATATTCCTGTAATTTTATATAAAATATCMCAGCCCATTATTTCAAGRGGTAAAWTCCTCTAAAATATTAAAAATAGTCCCATTAATAAAGAGTACTTTTTTGGGTATAAAAAGCTATATTCCTGTAATTTTATATAAAATATTACAGCCCATTATTTCAAGAGGTAAAATCCTCTAAAATATTAAAAATAGTCCCATTAATAAAGAGTACTTTTTTGGGTATAAAAAGCTATATTCCTGTAATTTTATATAAAATATTACAGCCCATTATTTCAAGAGGTAAAATCCTCTAAAATATTAAAAATAGTCCCATTAATAAAGAGTACTTTTTTGGGTATAAAAAGCTATATTCCTGTAATTTTATATAAAATATTACAGCCCATTATTTCAAGAGGTAAAATCCTCTAAAATATTAAAAATAGTCCCATTAATAAAGAGTACTTTTTTGGGTATAAAAAGCTATATTCCTGTAATTTTATATAAAATATTACAGCCCATTATTTCAAGAGGTAAAATCCTCTAAAATATTAAAAATAGTCCCATTAATAAAGAGTACTTTTTTGGGTATAAAAAGCTATATTCCTGTAATTTTATATAAAATATTACAGCCCATTATTTCAAGAGGTAAAATCCTCTAAAATATTAAAAATAGTCCCATTAATAAAGAGTACTTTTTTGGGTATAAAAAGCTATATTCCTGTAATTTTATATAAAATATCACAGCCCATTATTTCAAGAGGTAAAATCCTCTAAAATATTAAAAATAGTCCCATTAATAAAGAGTACTTTTTTGGGTATAAAAAGCTATATTCCTGTAATTTTATATAAAATATTACAGCCCATTATTTCAAGAGGTAAAATCCTCTAAAATATTAAAAATAGTCCCATTAATAAAGAGTACTTTTTTGGGTATAAAAAGCTATATTCCTGTAATTTTATATAAAATATTACAGCCCATTATTTCAAGAGGTAAAATCCTCTAAAATATTAAAAATAGTCCCATTAATAAAGAGTACTTTTTTGGGTATAAAAAGCTATATTCCTGTAATTTTATATAAAATATCACAGCCCATTATTTCAAGAGGTAAAATCCTCTAAAATATTAAAAATAGTCCCATTAATAAAGAGTACTTTTTTGGGTATAAAAAGCTATATTCCTGTAATTTTATATAAAATATTACAGCCCATTATTTCAAGAGGTAAAATCCTCTAAAATATTAAAAATAGTCCCATTAATAAAGAGTACTTTTTTGGGTATAAAAAGCTATATTCCTGTAATTTTATATAAAATATCACAGCCCATTATTTCAAGAGGTAAAATCCTCTAAAATATTAAAAATGTCCCATTAATAAAGAGTACTTTTTTGGGTATAAAAAGCTATATTCCTGTAATTTTATATAAAATATTACAGCCCATTATTTCAAGAGGTAAAATCCTCTAAAATATTAAAAATAGTCCCATTAATAAAGAGTACTTTTTTGGGTATAAAAAGCTATATTCCTGTAATTTTATATAAAATATCACAGCCCATTATTTCAAGAGGTAAAATCCTCTAAAATATTAAAAATAGTCCCATTAATAAAGAGTACTTTTTTGGGTATAAAAAGCTATATTCCTGTAATTTTATATAAAATATTACAGCCCATTATTTCAAGAGGTAAAATCCTCTAAAATATTAAAAATAGTCCCATTAATAAAGAGTACTTTTTTGGGTATAAAAAGCTATATTCCTGTAATTTTATATAAAATATTACAGCCCATTATTTCAAGAGGTAAAATCCTCTAAAATATTAAAAATAGTCCCATTAATAAAGAGTACTTTTTTGGGTATAAAAAGCTATATTCCTGTAATTTTATATAAAATATTACAGCCCATTATTTTAAGAGGTAAAATCCTCTAAAATATTAAAAATAGTCCCATTAATAAAGAGTACTTTTTTGGGTATAAAAAGCTATATTCCTGTAATTTTATATAAAATATTACAGCCCATTATTTTAAGAGGTAAAATCCTCTAAAATATTAAAAATAGTCCCATTAATAAAGAGTACTTTTTTGGGTATAAAAAGCTATATTCCTGTAATTTTATATAAAATATTACAGCCCATTATTTCAAGAGGTAAAATCCTCTAAAATATTAAAAATAGTCCCATTAATAAAGAGTACTTTTTTGGGTATAAAAAGCTATATTCCTGTAATTTTATATAAAATATCACAGCCCATTATTTCAAGAGGTAAAATCCTCTAAAATATTAAAAATAGTCCCATTAATAAAGAGTACTTTTTTGGGTATAAAAAGCTATATTCCTGTAATTTTATATAAAATATTACAGCCCATTATTTCAAGAGGTAAAATCCTCTAAAATATTAAAAATAGTCCCATTAATAAAGAGTACTTTTTTGGGTATAAAAAGCTATATTCCTGTAATTTTATATAAAATATTACAGCCCATTATTTCAAGAGGTAAAATCCTCTAAAATATTAAAAATAGTCCCATTAATAAAGAGTACTTTTTTGGGTATAAAAAGCTATATTCCTGTAATTTTATATAAAATATCACAGCCCATTATTTCAAGAGGTAAAATCCTCTAAAATATTAAAAATAGTCCCATTAATAAAGAGTACTTTTTTGGGTATAAAAAGCTATATTCCTGTAATTTTATATAAAATATTACAGCCCATTATTTCAAGAGGTAAAATCCTCTAAAATATTAAAAATAGTCCCATTAATAAAGAGTACTTTTTTGGGTATAAAAAGCTATATTCCTGTAATTTTATATAAAATATCACAGCCCATTATTTCAAGAGGTAAAATCCTCTAAAATATTAAAAATAGTCCCATTAATAAAGAGTACTTTTTTGGGTATAAAAAGCTATATTCCTGTAATTTTATATAAAATATCACAGCCCATTATTTCAAGAGGTAAAATCCTCTAAAATATTAAAAATAGTCCCATTAATAAAGAGTACTTTTTTGGGTATAAAAAGCTATATTCCTGTAATTTTATATAAAATATTACAGCCCATTATTTCAAGAGGTAAAATCCTCTAAAATATTAAAAATAGTCCCATTAATAAAGAGTACTTTTTTGGGTATAAAAAGCTATATTCCTGTAATTTTATATAAAATATTACAGCCCATTATTTCAAGAGGTAAAATCCTCTAAAATATTAAAAATAGTCCCATTAATAAAGAGTACTTTTTTGGGTATAAAAAGCTATATTCCTGTAATTTTATATAAAATATTACAGCCCATTATTTCAAGAGGTAAAATCCTCTAAAATATTAAAAATAGTCCCATTAATAAAGAGTACTTTTTTGGGTATAAAAAGCTATATTCCTGTAATTTTATATAAAATATCACAGCCCATTATTTCAAGAGGTAAAATCCTCTAAAATATTAAAAATAGTCCCATTAATAAAGAGTACTTTTTTGGGTATAAAAAGCTATATTCCTGTAATTTTATACCACACCACAACCAAA